ATGGCAGTTCCAAAAAAACGTACTTCTATGTCAAAAAAACGTATTCGTAGAAATATTTGGAAGAAAAAAGGATATTTAGTTGCAGTAAAAACTTTTTCTTTAGCGAAATCGGTTTCCACCGGGCATTCAAAAAGTTTTTTTGTGCGACAAACAAATAATAAAGTCTTAGAATAATCTCAATTGATATAGCCTAAAGAACCTCAAATTTTGTAAGATGAATGTTAACTAATGTATTTTTCTGTATTGAATTTCTCAATATTACTTAGAACTCACTGCTGTGATATATAGAATAAGAATTTTTTGTATATTGGGTTCTAAGTATTATTTTTTTACCTATCGCAATTGTACTTTTCTATTGTGAAAAGTACAATTGTGATAGAGATTGAAACTCTTTTGTTATATGCCTATCCCAAAACTTAATTGGTTTTGTAAATGGTATTCTAAATTATAAATTATATGCGCAATAAAGAATATTAATACTTTAATTTTAATATACTAAGGTATCGAAATCATTAGAAAAATAACAAATTATTTGTATTTAATGATGAAATTGTGATAGATATGAAATCCTAGTTATTTTTTTTTGTTCATTGAAAAAAAAAAATCAATCTTTTTCATTTGAATCCATGAAATCGGATAAATGAAAAACAAATCATAAAAAAATAGAGAAAAAAAGACAATTCTTAGTTTTATACCTCAACCGAGAAAAAACTATGGAGTTCCAACTGTTTGGAGAAAACTTAGTTTCTAGTACATGAAAGTTGATTGTTAAAAAACCCACGACGATACTACCTAGGCAGGTATTTTATTGAAGATTCAAATATTTAAACCACAAACCAGTCTTTATTCATTGATTCTAATTAATGTTTCCTAAACTATATTGAATCCTTGAATCTCGACGATTCAACATGAATTGACTATTATTATTTCAAGTAAGCCGCCGTGGTGAAATCGGTAGACACGCTGCTCTTAGGAAGCAGTGCTAAAGCATCTCGGTTCGAGTCCGAGTGGCGGCATCTTCTAAAAGAGATACAATAGATCCTAAAATGTATTCAATTCGCGATTTTCAATTCTGTAATGGGACCCCTTTTATGATATTTGCGACTTTAGAACATATATTAACTCATATCTCTTTTTCGATCATTTCAATTGTGATTATGATTCATTTGATGACCTTATTAGTCCACAAAATTGTAGGATTACGTGATTCATCAGAAAAAGGGATGATAGCTACCTTTTTCTCTATAACAGGATTATTAGTTTCTCGTTGGATTTCTTCGGGACATTTTCCATTAAGTAATTTATACGAGTCATTAATCTTCCTTTCGTGTAGTTTCTTCATTATTCATATGATTCCCAAGATACGTAACCTTAAAAACGATTTAAGCACAATAATTGCACCAAGTACCATTTTTACTCAAGGCTTTGCCATGTCGGGTCTTTCAACTGAAATGCATCAATCCGCAATATTAGTACCTGCTCTACAATCTCAGTGGTTAATGATGCACGTAAGTATGATGTTATTGAGCTATGCAGCTCTTTTATGCGGATCATTATTATCAGTCGCTCTTCTAGTCATTACATTTCGAAAAAACATAAAAATTTTTTGTAAAAGCAATAATTTATTAATTAAGTCATTTTTCTTTGGTGAGATTGAATATTTGAATGAAAAAAGAAGTGTTTTTAAAAACACTTCTTTTCCTTCATTTCGAAATTATTACAAATATCAATTAACTGAGCGTTTGGATTATTGGAGTTATCGTGTCATTAGTCTAGGGTTTACCTTTTTAACCATAGGTATTCTTTGTGGAGCAGTATGGGCTAATGAGGCATGGGGATCCTATTGGAATTGGGACCCCAAGGAAACTTGGGCATTTATTACTTGGACCATATTCGCGATTTATTTACATACTAGAACAAATATAAATTGGAAAGGTACGAATTCGGCACTTGTAGCTTCTATAGGATTTATTATAATTTGGATATGCTATTTTGGGATCAATCTATTAGGAATAGGTCTACATAGTTATGGTTCATTCACATAAACATCTAATTGAATAAACTACATGAAGAATACATAAGATAAAAACATCATCCCATATATAACGAAAGTTTGTTTTTATGAGTTTTTGAGAACCATTAAAATTTGAATGATTCCTTGATTCAAACGGTTCTCAAAAACTCGAGATGTATCTAATTACAATTCTTATTCATTTTATTTCTTTTTTCATTATACAGTACAGCAAACGATTTTCAAAATATTAAATTCAAAGAATTATAAGACTTTCCTTCCGTTTCATTAATGAAACACTATCTATGATAATAATTGGATAAGATAGCGTGTACCTTGTCAACTGATAACGAGAGAACAAAATCGGGATAAATACCAATACTTATTACGGGTAGAAAGATACAGATTGAAAGAAATAGTTCTCGTAGTCCAGAATCCCAAAAATTAGAGTTTGGAATATTAAATAACTTGTATCCATAAAACATCTGACGTAACATAGATAATAAATAAATAGGAGTTAATATCATTCCAATTGCCATTACAAAAGTAATTAGCATTTTTGACATTAAAAGATATTTTGTACTAGTAATTAGTCCAAAAAATACTACAAATTCCGCAACAAAACCACTCATTCCTGGCAATGCAAGAGAAGCCATCGAGAAGCTACTGAACATGGTAAATGTTTTTGGCATTGGGATAGATATCCCTCCCATTTCTTCGAGATAAACAAGACGTGTTCTATCACAACTCGTTCCCGCCAAGAAAAAAAGTGCAGCACCAATAAATCCATGAGAGAGCATTTGTAAAATAGCTCCATTGAGTCCCATGTCGGTTATAGAACCAATTCCTATAATTGTGAAACCCATGTGAGATACAGAGGAATAGGCTATTCTCTTTTTTAAATTACGTTGACCAAGAGAAGTTGAAGCTGCATAGATTATTTGCATTGTTCCTATTATCACCAACCAAGGAGAAAATATAGAATGAGCGTGGGGTAGTAATTCCATATTGATCCGAATCAATCCATATGCGCCCATTTTTAATAGGATTCCAGCTAAAAGCATACATGTACTGTAATGTGCTTCTCCATGGGTATCAGGTAACCATGTATGTAGGGGTATAATCGGCAATTTGACAGCATAAGCAATAAGGAAGCCAAAATAGAATATTATTTCCAATGCCACAGGATATGATTGATTAATTAATCTTTCAAAATCTAATGTTGGTTCATTGGAACCATATAAACCCATACCTAGAACTCCTATTAAGAAAAAAATGGAACCCCCTGCAGTGTACAAAATAAACTTTGTAGCCGAGTAGAGACGTTTCTTTCCCCCCCACATGGATAAAAGTAAGTAAACAGGAATTAATTCTAACTCCCACATGATGAAAAAAAGTAAAAAGTCTCGAGAGGAAAATAATCCTATTTGACCGCTGTACATTGCTAGCATCAGGAAATAGAACAACCGCGAATTTCGAGTAATTGGCCAAGCTGCTAAAGTTGCTAAAGTAGTGATAAATCCTGTCAGTAAAATGGGTCCTATGGAAAGTCCATCGATTCCTAGTCTCCAGTGGAAATCAAAAACATCTATCCATTTAGAATCTTCCTTCAATTGCATTAATGGATCATCCAATTGGAAATGATAACAGAATGCATAAGTCGTTAGAAGGAGTTCTAATAAGCATATACATATAGTATACCACCTAAACATCTTATTCCCTCTATGAGGGAAAAAGAAAATTGAGGAACCCGCGAATATCGGTAAAACAACAAGTATTGTTAACCAAGGAAAATAACTCGTGATAAAGACAAGATACATTTTGACCAGAAAAGCCCGTCCTCAAAATAATATATTTTGTCGAGCACGGGCTTTTGTCGGTAAAGAGGAATCACAAATGATTCAAGTGGAGTTTTTTGTAACGTATCAATAAGATAGAGCCATGCTGCGAGTTGTTTCAGGCCCTAAATAAACACGGACACTCAAAAAATCTGTTGGGCAGGCAGATTCACATCTCTTACAACCTACACAGTCCTCGGTTCTTGGCGCGGAAGCTATTTGCTTGGCTTTACATCCGTCCCAAGGTATCATTTCCAATACATCTGTGGGGCAAGCTCGTACACATTGAGTACACCCTATACATGTATCATAAATTTTTACTGAATGTGACATTGGATCTATAAAGTACAGTTTTGAACATAAAAGATTTTCGATCTGGTCAAATCAAATTAGTAGTAAATGAATCATATATTATATATTGTAATATTGTAGACACCAGACGAAACAGTGGTTTATTAAAAAAAATCAATATATTTCTTAAATCAATCTGTTTATGAGAAAAGGTCAAGACACTTTGATTTTCGTTTCAACAATTATGATGATACGAGTTGCACATGCGAATTAAAATTAATTGGCCAACAAATCGGTCATCATTATTTCAATATAAATATAAAAATCCAATTAAATAAAATGGAATTGCATTCAAATTCAATAAAAAATAGTATTTCAATTCTATTAAATATTTTTATGTGTTTTTATTTAAATTATCTATGATGATTATCACTAATTATTCAACAAATTCGATTGATTAATACGAGTTGATTTTCTGTTACGATGGATCGACGAAACAATAGCAAGTCCAATAGCTGCTTCAGCAGCTGCAATGGCTATAACAAAGATTGAGAAAATGTCTCCTTTTAATTGGCGACTATCAAATATATCAGAAAATGTTACAAGATTGATATTAACCGAATTTAGTATAAGCTCAAGACACATAAGCGCTCTAACCATGTTTCGACTTGTGATCAATCCATAGATACCGATAGAAAATAAATAAACACTCAAAAAAAGGACATGCTCAAACATCATTGACTAACTCCTTATCAATCTCGATTCATTTCAATATGAACAACAATTCAACCGATTCAATTGATTAGAATAGAACAATTACACAACAAAAGAAGATATTGACGGTAGATAGATTTAACTAAAAATTTCTATTTATTTATTTAGAATTTAGTTAGAATTCTAAGAATTGGGAATCATTATAAGTTAAGTATTTTTATTGCTTATTGTCGAGCCATAGTAATTGCACCTATCAAGGAAACTAAAAGAATTATTGAAATGAGTTCAAATGGAAGATAAAAATCTGTTGATAAATGAATCCCAATTTGTTGAACGTTATTTATTAGGTCCTGTTCCATAATCTGGTTTGACCTTGCAGTCCAAATAATTCCGTACCATGACGTATCTGGGATAGTAGTAATTAGTGAAAAAAGAATAGTTGTACAAACCATCAAAGTGACCCCATCTCCAATGGTCCAAAAATAGGAATTATTGGAATATTCTGAACCATTCATGAACATTACAGCAAATATGATCAAGATATTTATGGCTCCCACATAAATAAGGAGCTGTGCGGCAGCTACAAAATAGGAGTTCGATGAAATATAGAATAAGGATATACAAACAAGAACCAATCCCAATGAAAAGGCAGAATAAATTGGATTGGTAAATAATACTACCCCCAGACCCCCTAATACAAGAATTGACCCCAGAAATACAACAAGAATATCATGTATTGGTCCAGGTAAATCCATTATGTATAAAATACAAAATAAATAACTTTAACTATTTCATGACCTTACTTTAACTTTACTAAATAAATGGTCCAGGAAAGGAAAAGGGGTTACCCTATTTTTGTTTTCTTGTATATAATATTGTATATGATACATTTATAATTGAATTGAATTTGAATATGGATTAATGTAGATATAGATAAAATTATCGGGCCAACCTTACTTTATTTATATTTATCCGAAAGAAAAAAAAGAAAAAAGTAGTTGAAATTTGCTATTTCGAAATCATCACTAAAAATATATTTTTAGTTTAAATCAAAGAGTGATTCTCAACAATCATTAGTTTTTATTTGTAGTTACTGACTACCCAAAATAAAAAGCTTGGATCCTTTATATCAAAACAAAATCTTAGTAATCGGTAATTGTTCTTGAATCAAAGGGTTTATCTTTGTCTATTTTTATTTGAGTCGAATTCATAACTGTTTGAATTGTATAATCTCCAATTATTGAGATTGGTAATCGACCCAAAGCAATTTGATTATAATTCAATTCGTGACGATCATAAGTAGAAAGTTCATATTCTTCAGTCATTGATAAACAATTTGTTGGACAATACTCGACACAGTTACCACAAAATATACAAACCCCGAAATCTATACTATAATTAAGTAATTGTTTCTTTTTAATATCTCTTTCAAATCTCCAATCAACAACGGGTAGATCTATCGGGCATACACGAACACATACTTCACAAGCAATACATTTATCAAATTCAAAGTGGATTCTACCCCGGAAACGCTCTGATGTGATCGATTTTTCATAAGGATATTGAATAGTTACAGGTAAACGATTTGTGTGGGATAAGGTAATTATGAAACTTTGACCAATGTACCTTGCAGCTCGTATTGTTTGTTGACCATAATTCATGGACCCAATTACCATAGGGAACATATTGTAGATATACATGAAAAATTTGACGTTTCTTTCTCTTGTTTGATAGAGATTATGAATCTAAAATAGTGTTATCGTATTCTCTTATTTATAATGAAACAAGTTGGGAAGAAGTTGTTAATAACAGATTACCTAGAGAAATAGGTAAAAGAAATTTCCATCCAAGATTTAATAACTGGTCCATTCTCATTCTAGGTAAAGTCCATCTTGTTGTGATAGAAATGAAGAGAAACAAATAAGCTTTAGTTAATGTAATAAGGATACCCATTGTCATTCCAAAAATGCCGGCGATTTTTTTTATTCCGAAAAGCTCAGAAATGGATATATACGGAATAGGTAAATTCCACCCACCTAAGTAAAGAACTGTTACAAATAATGAAGAAACTAATAAATTTAGGTAAGAAGCAAGATAAAATAAACCATATTTGATACCCGAATACTCGGTTTGATAACCTGCTACTAATTCCTCCTCCGCTTCTGGTAAATCAAAGGGCAATCTCTCACATTCGGCTAGAGAAGAAATTAGAAAAACAATAAATCCTATAGGCTGACGCCACAGATTCCACCCCCAAAAACCATATTTTGACTGTGCTTCAACTATATCAACTGTACTTGAACTGTTAGATAATCATAGTCGATAATAACATCACTGTTCCCATCGCTATTTCAAAACCGTACGTGAGACCTCAGCTTCATACGGCTCCTCGATGGCCACAAAAAAAATGTAAGGATGGGTTCGGTATTATCACCATCTTTGGATGGATAGAATAAAGATACATCGGAAAGTCCCAAATTAGACCAATGGAATTCTGTCTGCTAGAATAAGAAAAAAAGTGCTTCCGAATTGATCTCATCCTTTACAATAAAAATTTATCTTTGTTCGGTAATAACTTAATATTTCAATAAAATACTCCTTATATCAATCAATACAAAATAAAAAGAATTAGTCATTAGTTCATGAATCGTGATAAGAATTCGATATGTATGAATATGGATAGAGAAAAGAATAAATAAGGATCCCCTTTTTTTATTATTCATTCAATTACTGCATTCCATTTCTTTTTTCCTGTTCTTCTGTCTCAGAGGAGGATACTCAAAAATAAAATAAAGAATTAATTCGTTCTTGATAGTCATTTCTTTAACCAGTGAATAGGAGCATACTCTAGATCGGAATCGTAGGGAAGTACTACTTGATCATTTCTACCAATTTCAAGTCCTTATTATGATTCGTTTTATGAAGAAATACCTCTTTTTTGATACCTTACATTATCTCCATTACTAATCCTTTGTGTACCTTGGTGTTCCTAACCGTCCACTGACTTTTGATTGATCCCCGGTATAGTAATACATATGAGACAGTAGTAGAAACTCCATACAGTTGATCTTTTGTTTGCGCCCGCTTCAAGATATGATGACTAATCAAAAAATCTTAATCTTGGGGTAAGCAGTTTACACTGCTTATTTTTACTTCAACTTTATTCTTGTACATAGGGAATGAGATTGTTTCTTCTTACTACAAATTTTGAAGCTGTTTAGTTTCACTCATATAACTATCTGGTTTAACTCATCAACCCGAATGCTGAATAAAAAAAATGAAAACATCTATTCAATACATTGAACCTCTTTCTTTTTTCTTTTATTTATAGAAGAGAGGTTCAAAGTTCATATTCCAACGAATCACACGTAGAGATATTGATAACACACATAGAGTTAATGGTATTTCATAACTAATAGATTGAGCAGCAGCTCGTAGACCACCTAAAAAGGAATATTTATTATTCGATCCATATCCTGACATAAGAAGCCCAATAGGAGCAATACTAGAAATGGCGATCCATAAAAAAACACCTATACTGAGATCGGCTAAAACAAGACGATACCCAAAAGGAATTACTAAATAACTTAGTAGAATTGATATAACCGCTATAGACGGTCCCACACTAAACAAACGAATATCTCCTCGAGATGGGAGGAGGTCCTCTTTAAAAAGTAGTTTAGTCCCATCCGCTATAGCTTGAAGAATTCCCAACGGGCCAGCATATTCAGGCCCAATACGTTGTTGTATCGCTGCAGATATTTCTCTTTCTAACCACACAATTACTAGTACCCCCATTGTTATTCCCAATATAAGGGTCAAAATGGGTACAATCCATATTAGTCCATACACTTCTTTTAAAAATTCCGATGTAGAAAAAGAATTGATAGTTTGTACTTCTGTCGTATCAATTATCATTTCAACGATCAACTTCTCCCATAATGATATCTATACTACCCAATATCGTCATGATATCAGCCAATTTCATTCTTTTAACTAGCTGAGGAAGAATTTGCAAATTGATAAAACCGGGTGGACGAATTTTCCATCTCCAGGGGAAAACACTATTATCTCCTATCAAATAAATTCCCAATTCTCCTTTTGGGGCTTCCACTCTCACATAAAGTTCTTGTTTCGACAATTCTAAATTGGGTGAAGGTTTTTTACTAATAAATCTATATTCAAAATCATTCCATTCGGAATTCTTTGCTCTATCAAAGCGTCGTACTTCTAAATTTTCATAAGGTCCTCCAGGAATTCCTTCTAGAGCCTGTTGAATAATTTTTATGGATTCCTTCATTTCACCGATTCGTACTAAATAACGAGCTAATGAATCTCCTTCTTTTTGCCATTGGATTTCCCAATCGAATTCATTGTAACACTCATAATGATCAACTTTACGAAGATCCCATTGGATTCCAGAAGCTCGTAACATCGGTCCTGATAAACCCCAATTTACAGCTTCTTCTCCACCAATAATGCCCACTCCTTCAACTCGTTCCAAAAAAATGGGATTCCACGTAATAAGTTTTTGATATTCAACAACTCCTGTTAAAGAATAATCGCAGAAATCCAAACATTTATCTATCCATCCATAAGGTAGATCAGCAGCTACTCCTCCAATACGGAAATAATTATGCATCATTCGCATACCTGTGGCGGCTTCGAATAGATCATATATCAATTCCCTTTCTCTGAAAATATAGAAAAAGGGAGTCTGTGCACCGATATCCGCCATAAAAGGTCCAAGCCATAACAAATGAGAAGCTATACGGCTCAATTCCAGCATAATTACTCTGATATAGCTAGCTCTTTGAGGTACTTGAACATTTTCCAATTGTTCTGGCGCATTTACGGTTATTGCCTCTGTGAACATAGTAGCTAAATAATCCCATCGTGTTACATAAGGTAGATATTGTATAATTGTTCGATTTTCCGCTATCTTTTCCATTCCTCTGTGTAAATAGCCCAATATGGGCTCACAGTCAATAACATCTTCACCATCGAGAGTAACGATTAGTCGGAGAACACCATGCATTGATGGGTGGTGAGGCCCCATATTGACTATCATGAGATCTTTTCTTGTAACCGGTACTGTCATATCTTTTCTTCCTTAATTCATTATTCCATGAATTCCTCAAAGCGAGACTCATCAAAACGAAAAATTGAATACTACTAAAAAAAATTCAAACGATTAAATTAACGAGTTTTTGGCTCTCGAATATCCAACTGACCAATTAATTTCTTATAACGTACTCTATTTTTCTTTGACAAATAAGCCAGCAACCGTTGACGTTTTCCTAGAATTTTTCGTAGACCTCTTTGTGATAAAAAATCTTTTTTGTGCAATTCCAAATGTGAAGTAAGTCTCCGTATCTTATTGGTGAAACTGAATACTTGAAATTCAACAGAACCTTTGTTTTCTTCTTTTTCTTCTTGTGGAATAATGGAAATAAATGAATTTTTGACCATAAAAAATTTTTCTATCCTTTTTCTTTCTTTTTCATGGATTTTTCCGATCAGGAAAAATAAAAAAAAGAATTATGTCGGTTATTTTAATCTAGTACACACATCTAGTACACACAAAAATTTGGATTTATTCATATACTACTTCTTTATTTTATCCAAATCAAATTGAAAATTTGATTTGGATAGAAAGGGATAATATGTTTCCGCATTAACGAAAGAAAAGAATTTATTTCTATCTAAAAGGATTCCCCTAATTTATTTATTCCTATATCCAATTGAATGGATACACCATTCAATCTGTATCATTTACCAAAATATAACATAGCATATGCATACATCTTTCGGCTTTCATATACCGAAAATGTCACGGAATATAGATATATATATGATATAGGAAATATACTATTAAATTAAATAATTCTAAATTGTGGATACATATGTATCCTTGACATACTGAAACGACTGCCATTATTGGTATCAAACCAATAGCGATTCATACAAGCTAAATCTTCTAATCGGTAATTGGGCCAAAGAACAAATTTGCATTTAATGAATTTATTTGTATCCGTATTAAGATGCTTGTCCTCATCCAAAAATTTTCCAGAGTTTCTTATGTTATTTTCATTGCAAAATAATGGATTTCTATTTCTATCCGTAACATTCCAATTATGGGAATTGAAACAAATTAACATTCTCAATTCTCTGCGACGTCTAGGAGATAGAATATTTTCGGGAACAAGGAAATCATAATAATTTGTGTCCCCATTCACAAGCATATTCCCATATCGTACAATGGGTTTATCCAAATTCCTCTTATCAATATATCTTTTTTTTATGCATTTTCTATTAGTTTGGTGTTTATTGTTCTCGACCAATGAAATACTTATAGTTTGATATATAATCAATTTTCCATCCCTTTTTATAGATAGACGAATTGGTTCGATAATTAATATTCCCTTTTTTATCAATTCTGTAAGAGCTAGATCTTTCTGAATTAGCATTACATCCAGATGCATCTCTCCTCTTTGAATCGAGGATATAGCAATTTCTTTTGGATTTATCAGTCTAAGTAAGAGACAATATACCTTGATATTATTGATCATTCTTTGGTTCAAGGAGTCATCCCATCTTAATTGAAAAAGGAAATATTTTTTCAGGAAGAAATCTAGTTCTGCTTCCTTGTTTTTCTTGGATTGTTTTTTCTTCTTACCTTTTTTAATGGTAATGTCTGATCTCGCATAATTCTCTTCAATATCTTTTTTTTTGTTTTCTTTTCGTAGATCTGATACAAGATTTACTTGGTCCTGTTGCTCATTTTTTTGTTGGTTGGAATTTTCTAATTTAAGATATTTTTTTTGATGAGATATCATCTGAAGATTATTTTTTCCATTTATATTGATGTTTTTATTTTGACTTTTATTTTTATAAAAATAAAAGTCAAAAAGAAGTAATTTGATTGGTATAATCCATGGTTTAATCTTATATGCATCAAAAAGTAAGACAAATTCTGGGAAGAACCAAGATTCTAGATTTGATATGGTATGATAAACTCTTTCTTGATTCATTCCCATCCAATTTAAAAAAATACTTTTTTGATTGGATGGGTTGATTTCTTGATGAATCGTAAGAGAAAAAATATCTTTTTTTTTCAATTTGTTGTTGATTTTTTTTTCAGTCTTAGTATTTTTATCAATTTTGGTACCGATATGTGTATTGGTCCAGGTCTCAATATCGATATTTTTTCTAAGACAAAAGTGGAGAATTTTACAATCAAAATATTTTCTATCTAGATTTTTATGCGTATCAATAATATATCCTTCTTCTAGATAATCACTAATAGCTGTACTTACCAATACATAAAATGATTCGGATTTTGGTTTATTGAAATTATATGGAATTTTGTGAACCCCATTTACTTGTAATCTTGACCCATAAATATAAAAATCCTCCTTATCCCCATAGTTCATATATTTATGTGATAAAAGATCATATCTGTAGTGTTTTTTCCATTTTTCTTTTTTATTTGTCAATGAATCCGCTGCATAGTAATTTTGTTTCACGTAATGAATTAATTGGTCTTTTTCTTTTTTATATGAATCCGCTTTAATTGAGTCCTTATTTTGAATCCTATAACGTTGATTGATTCTATTTCGCCATTTTTGTGGTACTAACCGCGACCATTTGGTTTGAGATAAATTGTATTGATAATGCCCCTTTAACCAGTTTTTCCATTCAATCATTCCAGACTTATGAATTTTCTTATGTCTTGAATTGTAATCAAATATTCCTCGTGTCATACAATAATCCTTGATTTTATCCTTAATAAAAGGATAAGTCCCCTGATATTGAAGTAGAGATTTCAATTGATACTTGTTAAGTAATTGGGTTTGTGATAATTTGTAAAATACATATGCTTGGGACAAGGAGGATAAGTCATAATACATTTTTGTACTATTACTAATATGAGTATTCGAAAAGGACTTTTTTATAGTGGAAAAAAAGTTCATTGTATTTTGATCTCTTTCATCAATTCCTTCCTGATTTGTTTGATCGTTGTAAACGGATTTATTGATTATTTTTTTTGTTGATTCAAAGAAAAGTTGGAAATAGATCCTGTGAATGGTAATCATACATAGCAAGATATCTATATATATATTTTCAATCAGAGATTTCATAAAATAATGTGATTTACGTATTAATCGTATATTTATTCTTTGGAATATCTGCCAAATATGTTTCTGTGATTTCGATCTTTTATCATCACAAGTTATAATTATTTTTTTCTTGTCTTTTGTGATTCGTTCTATTTGATTCCTGATTGTGATTGTTCTATCAGAAAGATCTTTCATCTTTTTTTCTATGAGTGAATAATTTGTCCAATTCATGGATTGGATTTGAATGGTTGATTTGTGAATAATCTTATTATTTATTTCGTAATCTTTTCCATTTTCAGCCGTTTCATATACTTTCACCTTGCTCAATTCAAATAAGAATATTGGGTTTACTTTTTTAATTTCCTTCATTATTCGTTTTAGAACTAGAAGTATTTTAATGATCCATCTTGTTTTTTCTTTTGAAACTTTTAGAAGTAGAAATAAATCCTTTTTAACTTTTCTAACTTTTTTTTGGAGTTCTTTATAAATGGGTTCAAAAAAGGAAGGTCGTTTTCGGGGATTCCCAAAAGGGAATTCCGCTTCCATTCCCCAAACCGTTAAAAAACAAAAATTGTCTTTTTTTCCTTTTTTTTTTATTTGATCCCTAGGATGAGATCGTATTTTAGATCTTCGCCAAGGTTTCAAACAGAAAGGAAATAGAATCTTTATCTGAATACCGTCTGTTAACCAATCTTTGGGAAATTCTGTTTCTGATAATTGAACACCATTATAAGTGCATTTAACATGCATTTCTCTATTCCACTCCTTCAAATCCTCATACCATTCGGGGAATTGGAATAATAACATACGGCCAATATTTTTAGCAATTATCAATGAAGGCAATACAATGTATTTTCTAAGAAAAGATTGGGTTACTAACATCAAACCTCTTATTGCTTGAGCAAATATAATGCTATCCCAAGTTTCTGATATTACTATACGTTCATTTTCCTCTTTTTTTTCTTCATTTTTTTTCTCTTTTTCCCTTGTCTCTTCCTCCTCAAAATCAAAATGTGAAATTTTCAATTCTGGTTCTCTCCCCACCGAATTCCTAAAAATGAGATTCATCATTTCAGAGATATAAAAAGAAGAAAAAAAAAATGTTTTGTCTATTCGATCCAAAAAAAGCGGAGAATGCACATTTGCTTGAAACATTTCCCAAATAACCGTTTTACGTCTTTGAGCACGCATGGATCCTTTGATTATATCCCGACGAAAATCCGATTGTTGCGAGTAACGTATCAAAGCCACCTCTTCTGCTTGATCACTATTATTAGTATTATTTGTAGTTGTAATAGGGTTGGTATTCTGATTGTTATCAGTATAAATTACTACGCGTTTGGCTTTTCTTGAACGAATTTCATGATCTTCCTTAGATTCTTCCTCATTTTCTTCCTCCTGTTCTTCCAAATCATCAGTTAATTTGTATGACCACCGAGGAACCCTTTTACGGATTTCTTCTATTCCAATAGATTTATTTCTAATTATTGTTTGATCGTTTGGATCAGTTGTAATTACATCGAATACCCATTTTAAAGCTTTTGTTTGATTTTCTAAATCAATTCTTGTTTGCTCTCTCAATAAAGAATATTTTTTAAAATGCAAAATGGGTGCAGGCTCAAAAGGAAATTCTTTGATTGAGGTTAAGGAATTACCAATATAATTCAGTAATGATTCCCTATCAGGCGGATTCTTTTGATGTTCAAATTTTCTGGAATAATTAGAATTATTAGGAAGTAGCCCATAAATCTTATTTATCCAATTGATTTCTATGGAATCCTCCGTATCTGTAGAAGTGATTAAATCATTCATGATCATATGTGAATAGAATTTTTTTATTGTTCCACGATATGGTCCCCTCAAAAAGGGGTCATACGTTTTGGGCAAGTATTTTTGTTCGTTTTCATCATTGCATAATCTGGTCCTTTTTTCGAGCATATCTAGAGCAAGAAATCCCTTTTCTTTTTCTAGAGCTTTTGTTCGACTTATTAATTCATTGTTCAAGTTGTACTTTTTTTGTTCA